GAAATGATTCTATCATTTTTGTATCCGCAATTCAATATAGATGTATATATACCACATTTTTTATATAATAATATATGCCTCTCTTCCTCTCATTTTTCTCGTGCAATTTGGAATACTCGAATGGTCTATTCTTTTATTTATTTTTCTATATTCATATTAATTCTGAATAACTAAGAATGAAAAGTTAATAGCTAAGATTCCAGTAGTTTACTAAATTACTATTCATATACAATTTCGGTTATGCGAGCCTGCTTAGCTCAGAGGTTAGAGCATCGCATTTGTAATGCGACGGTCATCGGTTCGACTCCGATAGCCGGCTTTTCTCTATTTGTTTGATTTTTTACATGATTGATAATGTCTTTTTTTTATTTTAATCAAAGGATATTGAAAGGGCTTCTTCCCCCTTTTTTTCTTTTCTTTCCAAGGGTCGTCGATTATTATGTGTTAGGAACTTCCAATTATGAATAAAAGTTAGAGTAGTTAAATCTCTGCAGAACAAATAAAGAACAAGAAAAGGACCTTTTTTTCTATAAATTTTGTATATACATATAATTTTGTATATACATATAATTTTGTATATACATATAATTTTGTATATACATATAATTTTGTATATACATATAAAAAAGCCGGATATTGATAAAATCCATTTCATTATTCTTTGTAGTTTTGTAGTATAATACTTCTTTGTAGTATAATACTTCAGTAGATTTTTACTCTTTTATTTATTATATTTATCCTTTAATTCAAGTTTCCTTTAGTTCAAGTTCAGTTTTAATTTAGGTTTATGAAATTTTAATAAAATAAGAAAAATAAGGAGTCTTTATGTCGCGTTACCGAGGACCTCGTTTCAAAAAAATACGTCGTCTGGGGGCTTTACCGGGGCTAACTAGTAAAGAACCTCGCAAGCTTAGAATTATAAATAAACCGCACTTCAATAGAAAATCTGAATATTCTATTCGTTTAAAAGAAAAACAAAGATTGCGTTTTCATTATGGTCTTACAGAACGACAATTACTTACATACGTACGTATCGCCGCAAAAGCCAAAGGGGAAAAGGGTCTAGTTTTACTACAATTACTTGAAATGCGTTTGGATAACATCCTTTTTCGATTGGGTATGGCATCAACTATTCCTCAAGCCCGCCAATTAGTTAATCATAGACATATTTTAGTTAATGGTCGTATAGTAGATATACCAAGTTATCGCTGCAAACCTCGAGATATTATTACAGCGAAGGATGAACAAAAATCTAGAGCTATGATTCAAAACTATCTTTCTTCATACGCCCAGAAGAAAGACGCCCAGAAGAAAAAAGACCCCCAGAAGGAAGAAATATTGCCAGAACCAAAACATTTGACTCTTTACCCATTAGAATATAAAGGATTGGTCAATCAAGTAATAGATAGTGATTGTGTCGGCTTGAAAATAAATCAATTGCGAGTCATAGAATATTATTCTCGTAAGACTAAAATCTAACTAAAACGGACAAGTTTGCTCCCCGTCGCCGAAGTAAAGAGACCGACGGTAAGGGTTTGATCGGGTGATTTTTTTCCCATTCATATATCATAGAATGGTATGATATTTTCATTCCTTGTTCATTCTTTCCAGCATTTTCTGTACGGTATAAATTAGGAATAGAAAATATATATCAAAAAAAGGTCTAACTGTTGGAATAAAGGTATCTATTATTATGTGATTTGATACATTGCGGTCAGTAAGATTTCTAAATTAGGCGAAGGTACGGAAAGAGAGGGATTCGAACCCTCGGTACGAATAACTCGTACAACGGATTAGCAATCCGACGCTTTAGTCCACTCAGCCATCTATCCCAAATGAAAAAGGATAATCACTATGTTACATTACACAAAAAGCAAGGCTTGAAAAAAGCCCTTTTTCTTTCTATTTCTCTTTTTTTACCTCTTTTTTTTTTTTTTTTATTACTTTCGTAATTACTTTATTATAATTATATATATTATATATTACTTTTATATTACTTTTATATTACTATATCACTTAATTAATTAATATATATAATATAATATATTACTTTTATATCACTTAATTAATTAATATATATATAATTATATATTATATATTACTTTTATATCACTATATCACTTAATTAATTAATATATATATATATAATTTAATTAATATATATATATATATATAAATATATATAAATATATATATATAATTATTTTTAAAAATATAAAATATATAGAATAGATAATTTTGATAATTCTAATAATTCTAAATTCTATTATCTAAATTCTATTATATAGTTTTATTTTCGGATAATATTCTAGAATTATTCAATAATAGTTTTAGTATATAATAAAACTATAAATGAAAACTTTCATCAGCGATTCTTCTAATTTCATTTTAATAAAGTATTTTTATTTTAATTTAATAAAGTTAAGGGTTATAAAAATATATCTCCAACAAAATATTACAATCAACTAATCACTATATATCAATTCTATATATATTTATT